TAGTAATCAGATGGATTGAGTAGTTGTAGACATGAAAGCGTAAGAACTCAACGGGACCTTCCCCTCGAATCAGACAAACAAAGAAGGGAATCCCGTTGAGTTTGTAGTTTTTGTTGTCTAACAAGTTAGAAGAACGAAAGAATCACTCAATTTCAAGGATCAAAACGATTACTCTTTCGACACAAGAAAAGGGGGTGTAGACAATTCCTTTTCTTGTGTCGAAGACTAGGAAGACAAATAATCCCTCCTAGAATTATTTGTTCCCCGCATTTATTCGTTCTATTCCCCGATATTACTTATGAGATATTTTATTACTTTAAAATTAAACTCTGGCAATACCTTTTGGGGGGTACAAAAAACAAAGAAAGAGAGGTAAAATAATTTTTTTTTTCAAAACCTACATGCTATGGCCAGGAATGCGGTACAAGGAATTCCCAGCATCTAGTAGAAATAGAATCTAAATGATCAAAAGGTTTTTCATAATTTCATTTTTTTTACAATCACCGACAAGAATTTTGTTCTTTTTACGAACTTGAAGTCTATAAATACGCGAGTCTAGAAATTCATTTCTGCCAATTGAACCTTCTCAAACTGTTTCTTTTTAAGAACCAAAAATATTTGTGCCAAAATAACAGATGCCAAGAAGAACAAAAGGCCTTGAACACGTAATGGGTCTTGAAGTACTATTTCTGCATCTCCCTGACCAAATCCACCCACATTAGGATTACTCGTTAATGGTTGATCCAATTTGATAGATTCGCCCTCTGAAATAAGAAGTTCTGGTCCTGGAGGGATAATATCAACCACTTGACGTTCATCCGATGCATCTGTTATGGTTATTTCATACCCCCCTTTCTCTTTTCGTATGATTTTATTTACTATACCTGCTGCTGTAGCATTATAAACTGTATTGTTACTCTTGCTCCCGTCGGGATAAATCTGACCCCGACCCCTGTTCCCACCTATGTATATAGGATATTTTAGAAAGTGAACGTCCTTCTTAGTAGCAGGGTCGGGGGAAAGAATAGGAAAGGTGATTTCACTATATTTCTTACCAGGGACTGGGCCTACCACAAGAATATTTTTTTTATCGGGGCGATAGCTCTGAAAAGACAAATTGCCCATTTTTTCTTTCAGCTCCGGAGAAATACGATCGGGAGGGGCTAATTTAAACCCCTCCGGTAAAATAAGAACAGCCCCCACATTCAAACCCCCCTTTTTACCATTAGCAAGAACTTGTTTCAGTTGCATATCATAAGGAATTCGAACTACTGCTTCAAATACAGTATCAGGAAGTACTGCTTGTGGAACTTCAATCTCCACGGGCTTATTAGCTAAATGACAATTGGCACATACAATACGCCCAGTTGCTTCTCGTGGATTTTCATAACCCTGCTGTGCAAAAATGGGATATGCACTTGAAATGGATGTCCAAGTTATGATATATATCATAAGCGATACGGAAATAGATCGAGTAATCCGTTCCTTTATCCAAAAAAAAATATTTCTAGTTTGCATGGTCCAATCATTAATCCCAAAATTTCTACAATAAATTGGGTAGGTTGCTAGTATAGTTCCCTATCCACGATTCTGCTATTTACTGGAATAATATAGGAAAAACCCCCCGATGGGTAGAAATACAACCGAAAGTAAGTACGTTTTTCAATGCCTTGTTTATGTACAATTACAAAGTAACAAACGTTCTAATCGGATTAGATTAATATCAGTGGATCGTTTATCAGTCATTCATTGAATGATAAATAACTACAAGTGATGGAGATAGACGATTTAAATAACGGAAAATCCAATATTTAAAAATAGTATCGAGAATGACTGGAAAAGTAGAAACAAGACCAGATATGATTTGATCATTATGAACAAACCAAAAATCTTTGTAGACAGAACCAATCATCAGTTCCCAGCCGTGTGGTGAATGGAATCCGATACATAAATCAGTTAATAAAAGAATAGAAAAAGCCTTGACTGTGTCGCTTAAGTTATATAGGAATTCCTGAGTCCAAGAGTTAAGAATTACAAGTTCCTCATTACCCAAAATAGAATAACCGCTTAGAATAACAAAACAGATTATATTTGTCGAGAAGTGCAAAATTGTATGGATACGATCCTCATTGTGTATCTTGATTAATTGGATCGTTTCCATGTGGATTCCGATATGAAGTTTTTGTAGATGTATCTCCGAGTATTCCTTGATCATTTCCTCCAAGAAGAGGAGTTCCTCTAATTCTATGAATTTTTCTACAATACTCTTTTCTTGAATATCATTCAAGAAAATTTCGGATTTCCCGAGATTCCACCAATTAGTAACCCAAGATTCGATATTTTTATTAAATGAGAGAGAAACCCACCAGGGTAAAAATACTAGAAATACAAGATAGAAAAGAGGAGTGAATGCTTTCTTTTTTGTCATTTTTTCATCTATCTGTGAATTGTTAATCAACCCACCCCATTCGTCGACTCTATGCGATCTAATAATTCTTTCACACATGAGTTCTATACAAAGGATCGAGCGTATGAATCCATTTTTTGGTTAGTCTTTGAATCTAGAAAGAATACAGAAATAGACTAAGAAATTGAAAAGAAATAATAAAAAGAAAAAATGAATATTATTCAGATTCTATTTTCTATCAAAATATCCAATATTTCGAAAAAATGGAACTAATTATCCATAGTCAGGAATAGTAGAATTGATGGAAAGATATTGTGATAATCAAAGCAAATGAGTGGCAAAACAAAAGTTGGCTAGTCCAATTATTGGTCATTAAAGACCATAATAGAAGGGATCAAAAGAAAACAGGGGTTGATTGACAAATAGATAAAAAAAAGAATTTACAAGATATAATGTATAAATTCCAACAATAACTTAAAAAAAAAGGAGAAATTTCTTTATTTCAAAATAGTTCGATTTATTACTTTTTTTGATTTATTAAATTACGCGGATTTGCATAAAAGACCCCAAGACAAATATCAAATAAGGGATTTTCGTTTTTAGAGTTTTTCCATATACGTCTGCTTTGGGCCAAATAAACATTCTGACGAAACTCCGGTTATAGAAAAGGTAGGTTTTTTCTATCCTGCTACTATTCCTCAGCCCGCTTCTATTTATTTCTAAATACTTCAATTGGTACACGCAAGAAATAGGCCAATTCGGCAGCTTTTTGTTCAATTTCTCGTGGAGTCAAATTCTCATCAGTACGGGTCAAGGGAATGGCCCCTTGGCCTCTTATGCCCATATAAAGGACACGGCGAGCATAAATACCCTCTTTAACTTCTATTCTAACGGACTGAATATCTTTTATAAGGAATTGGAGGAATATGCGACGATTTTTTCCAGGAAATCCCCAACGAAAAATACATACTATTCCTTCCTTTTTATCGAATCGATCATAACCACTACCTACATTCCAGGAAATTGTGCACCACAAATAGAAACTAATAAAGAGACCCGCAATTCCGTAGAAAGACATCACGATTCCTTGTGGGAAAAAAATGATTTGCTGGGACGGAAAAAAAGATATCAAATTTTTACCAAGATAACTGGAAATTCCAACCAATAAGAATCCTAACGAACCTAAAAAAAGGATAAAGGCCCAGCAGAAATTACTTATTTTTCGAGATCCCCTTATAAGTTCTATCCATATATGTTCTGATCGCCAACTCATACTTGATCCGATTTCATTTTATTGGAATTGAGAGAATATCCAAAATTAATTTGACTTTACTTTTTTTCCGAAAAAACTCTCATAGGAATAATTCATCAAATTGGTTAGATCTAAAATAATAACATACCCCTTCGTATGATCCCACTAGAAATATAAATCCACTCACTTTCTATCTATCTATTTCATTTCATCCAGCCAAGCCATCTCGATCGATTTAAAAAGCGAAAACATCATCTTTCTGACGACATAAGAGCTTTTTCCTGGGGAAATCACATGTGATACCATATTCCACTAAATAGATATCTGTTTTATGATACAAGTCTAAGTTTTGAAAAAACAAAGAATGAGATTTATTCCCACCAGATCTAAACAATCTCGTTTTTTTGAACATAAAGAAATAAAGAAGCCATTGAAATTGCCGGAAATACTAGGCCTACTAAAGGCACAAAAATAGAGGGAAGGTTGAAATCTGTCATAAAAAGGATACCTCGATTGACTATTTGTACCTGTTATTATTTTTAAATAAAGATATCTTATAATAATTATAATTAAGAATTGTAATTCTTATTAATTAAAAAAGACAATAAATTCTTAGTAGAAATCTAAGTATCTAAATATCTAATTCATATTTTATTAATTAAAAAAGACATCTAAGTGATTATATCTTCTAGTTGATTAAATTTTGATCCAAAGGAAAGAAAGCCTGGAGCTTCAATCAATAACTCACCCAGAACGAAGATTGCGCGGTACGATTAGGTCGAATAAGCCCTTCTATAAATATTCGCCTCTTGTGAACCTTCAGTCAGGTACTGTTTTATTCAATATTTGTTCAATGACTCTTTTACCTGCAATCCTGCAATGTAGGCATTGGGTTCGGCAATAATGATATCCCCCAACATACCAAAACTAGCTGTCACTTAATACATAAAAGAACTTTTTATTTGATTGATAATCATATAAAGCAGACGCTATTTTAGCCATTTGCATCAAACTCAAACTTCCTTCTTGCATACGTGCCCCCCCGGAAGCGCATACTATAATAAGAAATAAGATAATAAGAGGTAGAAATTTTTTGGTAGCGTATTCAATCAAACGAGTTATTTTCTCCCCTACTACGGATCCCATACTACCCCCAATTAATTACTACATTTTAGTAAGAATCAATTCGATCTTTACTTTATAAGGCTCCTCGAAATTCAATGGGATCTAAAGAGACCATTAACTAGAATTTCGATAACTCTAAAAATTCTAGGTCACTAGAGTTTTCTTGCCTCCTATTTGTTTTGTTTGCATGAAAATACAATCGATGAATAGTCATTC